CGATCGATGTCACAGCTGATGAATCAAGAACTTTCAATTGAACTAAACTAATCCTGTCAATTGGTTTTTTCTTACCGTTACTGTTGTATCTGGGAAAATTGAAACTTAGGTAAGTGTTTTATCAACATATGTAACAAAAGAACATATCTAATTTAGCTCTTTCATGCCTACTATAACTAGTTATTTCGGTTTTCTACTGGCTGCTTTAACTATAACCCCAGCTCTATTGATTGGTTTGAATAAGATACGACTTATTTGAAATGAATTGAATGAACAATTCATAAAAATGAATATTTCTCTGAGATTCCAGGTGTTCCATGGTTCCTTTCCACATCAATTGCCAATTCTTGGTTATTGAGATTCACGGATAATTCAGATTAATATTTAGGGATAGATCTTACCCATCTTTTTATCCCCTCAAAAAACCGAAATGATTGAAGTTTTTCTATTTGGAATCGTCTTAGGTCTAATTCCTATTACTTTGGCGGGATTATTCGTAACTGCATATTTACAATACAGACGTGGTGATCAGTTGGATCTTTGATTAAGTAACATTTATTTTTTTTTTGATTGACCTCCTCCCTGCGGGAGGTCAAATTCAAGTTTCAATTAAACTTTTTTTTGTTAAGTTTTTTTATTGTGATTCGACATAACATAAACGGAATCACGCTCTGCAGGATTTGAACCTACGACATCGGGTTTTGGAGACCCGCGTTCTACCGAACTGAACTAAGAGCGCTTTCTTATTACAGGGGATACGACTGTAGTGTAAAGAAAAGGTTTTTTACCCCCAAACATATCTTGCATACGTATAGCATGCAAAAATGAAAGATTATGTCCAATTTCAATCGATCTTAATTAATCCCTCGTTACTGCCCATAAGAGAAGTAATAGGTAGGGATGACAGGATTTGAACCCGTGACATTTTGTACCCAAAACAAACGCGCTACCAAGCTGCGCTACATCCCTTTTTAAAGTTCTTGTATAGTGTCATTGTACAAAATCCCTGTCTTGTTTTCCACATTGTTATTTTCCCCTCTATCTATATAGAATTTTCTTGTGATTTCTTTGGTTTCATATAATAAAAGAATTTTATACATCTGAAACCTAACGTATAAAAAAAAATTAAAATTTATCTTATCGTTGTATCGTATAAAAAAAAATAATAAAAATTTATCGGAAATGCTCAGGAAGAAGGGGTCATTTTTTTCTTTTTTAGGGACAGGAAAATCTCATCTATTGGTTCATTGTACATATCTATTTTAGTCTATTTTAGTTAGGAATTCCGCGTAAAGTAAAAATAAAGTAAAAAAAATACAAATGATCTTGAACTACAACATCTGACCATACATATATGTATTACAATAAAGAAGGAGGATTTTCAATGCGAGATATAAAAACATATCTTTCCGTGGCACCTGTGCTAACTACTCTATGGTTTGGGTCTTTAGCGGGTCTATTGATAGAAATTAATCGTTTATTCCCAGATGCCTTGTCATTCCCTTTTTTTTCATTCTAGTTATTAATATGCGAAGAAATGAAGAAAATTAGGGATACAATTCTACGTGACGTGACTAAAATTTCGCCCCTTCCTTTTTTTTTCAGTTCTTTAGGACAGGAGGATAGGAAGGAAAGAAAAAGAAAAAGTGTATTGTATTGAACCTCGACAAAAATCTGGTGAATCTAAGATCGAATTTGGGGGAACAGAAACGGAAATGTGTATCCAGATCTAGGGCAGGATCCACGAAATCATAGCATAGAAAGAAGATACTTAAATGAAATATTGGGATTTAAGATAGGAATAATTGATAGTTAGAAAGAAATTGTATTACTTAATTATTACTTTATTATTAATTATTACTATTACTCTATTAATATTAATTGTACTCTATTAATATTAATTGTAATTATATAATTACAACACATACAACACAACGAAATCTTTAGCTTTAGAAATGAAAATTGAATTTCAAGTTAGTAACTTCTATTGATTTTCTTATTGATTTTTTTGTTCTTTTATTCTTCTTCAGTTCGGGTCGAAAATAGAAGAAGTTAAGTCGATCCAAATCAAAAGGGGGTTCATGGCCAAGGGTAAAGATGTCAGAGTCAGAGTTATTTTGGAATGTACCAGTTGTGCCCGAAATGGTGTCAATAAAGAAAAGCCGGGTATTTCTAGATATATTACTCAAAAGAATCGACACAATACATCCAGTCGATTAGAATTGAGAAAATTTTGTCACTATTGTCACAAGCATACGATTCATGGGGAAATAAAGAAATAGATGGAACGGAACGTGTGCGCGATCTTTCCAAGGAACAGGAAGAGGAAGAACTTAACATATTTAAGTTAACATATTTAACTTAACATAAACATATTTAACTTAACTTAACATATATAATATAACATATATAATATACATAATATATACAATACAAATCAAACCCGATTTCATTTTCATATATATATATATACTATACATATGATGTGTATTATATATGATATGTATAATATAAACGATGCGAATCAAAGCCTATTTCGGTCAGATCTGAAATGAATAAATAAATAGAATTTTAGAGATAAAGAATAAACCATGGATAAATCCAAGCAACCTTTTCGTAAATACAAGCGATCCTTTCGTAGGCGTTTGTCCCCAATTGGATCGGGGGATCGAATCGATTATAGAAACATGAGTTTAATTAGTCGATTTATTAGTGAACAAGGAAAAATATTATCTAGACGGGTGAATAAATTGACCCTGAAACAACAACGATTAATTACTATTGCTATAAAACAAGCTCGTATTTTATCTTTGTTACCTTTTCTTAATAATGAGAAACAATTTGAGAGAGCCGAGTCGATCCCCAGAACTACTGGTCCTAGAACCAGAAATAAATAAACATACTCCTCAATTGACTCAAAACTCCAATCGGAACTCAAGCTCAGATTGATGTTTTGTTCAAAAGGCCTAGAATCCCGATTTTTTTCTTGTGTTATAAGAAATAACAAATGGGGGAAGAAGAAATCTTTTTTTTTATTGAAACATGTTCGTTCATTCCTACTACTTATACTTATCTTACTTAATTTTTTTTATTCTATCTTCCCGGAGTTCATTCTCCGGGGAATTCTGTTTCAATTTCAATCATTTCTGTATTATATTTTATAATATCATATCCTTTATTTGATAATCTTATTGGAAATCATGTAAAGACAATTCTTATTTGATATAGATATTTGCGCAAGTATTTTACGATTAAGAAGCAATTGCTTCTTGTACAGATTTGGTATTAATCTACTATAATTATAGAATACCTTATTCTCGCGAATTACTGCATTTATTCGAGTGATCCACAAACTACGAAAATCCCTCTTTTGCCTGCCTTTATCTCGATGAGAGGAAACCAAAGCTCTCATTTTCTGTTGAGTAGTCGTTCGAGTAAGTCTTGAATGAGCCCCAATAAAGGTTGATGCAAATAAACGAATTTTTGTTCGACGTTTCCGAGCTGTATATACTCGTCTAACTCTGGTCATTGAATCAAATTAAACCTTAATGAATAACTAATTGATTTCTCTTCTTTCAGTCATCCTTTACCCCCCGTCAATTAATAACAAAACGGATTATTCCGATATATAAAATATAAATTCCAATGGCTTTTGCTACTATGACTTTCCCCAACCACGATTTTTTATTCCTTCCAGGCATTTCACCTGGAAATAAGAAATTCTAACGATACCAAATAAAAAAAAAATAGTGGGTTCCATCGTTTCTATGGTTACTTTTTTTTTAAACGGTGAGGTCCTCTCTATACACCGGAGCCTCCTCTTTCATTTTATCAAATGTTATTGTTAACTTGTATAGTTCACACTCTTTGGCTCTACCCATCAATTATACAGTAATAGTTCTTTTCACAATAAGAGTTATCCATACAGTGACGGCATTTAATTATGAAAGTTGGTTAGGTAGCTGACCCTGTTAGTCCGTTCTTTCAAGAATAGGAGTATAACCTTTTTGCTTCTTATAATACCATTTCCTCCGCTTAATGGATAACCATTTGCCCCCAATGGGGAATTGCTTTTCATCTCAAATCTAGGTGATTGGATTTGCACCAATGTAAACCATAAATTCCAAATACAATATAGGTATATGATAGATCTTCTCTATCTATCCTATTCATTGGTACTGGTCATTGATACTGGAAAATTGTCTCATTTGTTCGAACTCATGATCTGAACGAGTCGCACATACACCCTAGTGCATGTTCCTCGACGCTGAGGACATCCTCTAAGAGCGGGGGATTTCGTGACATTTCTTATTGGCTGTCTTGTGTTTCTAATAAGTTGTTTAATAGTTGGCATGTCGTATGTATATATAGAATTCTAGAATGGGATTCTAGAATGGAATGGGTTGGTTTAGATCGATCTTAACCTGATGATTGATGATCATGAATTTTTTTTTCTATTCAATATCAAATCGCAGAAAATTCGAATTATGGTTTGAAATGGATTTACATGAAATCCCTAGTATTTTCATTTTCGACCGCTACAAGATCAACAATGCCATGAACTTGGGCTTCTGTTGCTGACATAAAAACATCTCTTTCCATGTCTTCGGATACAACCCATAAAGGATTACCCGTTCTTTGTACATAAACCTTTGTGAGGGTTTCGCGAAGTTTCAGTAGTTCTTCCGCTTCCAGGATAAATTCGCCCGCTTGTGCTTCATAAAAAGAACTAGCAGGTTGGTGAATCATAACCCTGATGATATTGATATAACATCATGAACGGTTCTTCTATCTTGCATGATTGGGCTAAAGTAAGGGATAAAAAAAATATAAGAAAAAAAATAGAATTGTACAACCGTACAGGCATCTTTTGTGCATACGGCTCTACAATGGAATTTACTTTTTCTTTTTCTTCTCTTCTATTCTATTGACGAAAGAAATAGAATCCATCCGATCCAGATCGTTGAATGATCCATTTACCACCCTTCCTTTCGTAGGAGTAAAAAAAATACTATGATGGTTCTGTTGCTTTATATATTTATTTTGTCTGTGATTTAGCAATCCCAAAGTCCTTTTCTGATACGATCAAATAAGGAAAAAAAATGATCTTTTTTTTTCATTTTTGTACTTTTTCTTTCATAACATAAATATCAGAAAGAAAATTCTGGTGTGTAAAAGAATGGTTTGTGACGCTGAAATGTACCCCCGACACATAAGATCAAATCCGAAATGACCTCTGTTTCATACTACTATCTCGACATAAAATCTCATGTTATGAAAAAAACAATAATGGTTTGCTCATATCGAACTCGAAGTGCCATGCTATTATTACTTATTATTCATATTCAATATGGGAAGGCATAGTCTTCCTTTTTTTTCAAATAAAAAAACTCATTGGCGCCAAGCGTGAGGGAATGCTAGACGTTTGGTAATTTCTCCTCCGACTAGAATGAAAGATCCCATTGAAGCGGCTAATCCCATGCATATTGTATGCACATCAGGTGGCACAAATTGCATAGTATCATAAATGGCTATTCCTGGTATTACCCATCCGCCGGGAGAGTTTATAAATAAATAAAGATCCCTAGTATCATCTTCTATACTGAGATATACCATGAGACCAACAAGTTGATTCGAGATCTCGCTATCAACTTCTTGTCCTAAAAAAAGTAATCTTTCTCGATAAAGTCGGTTGATTAGGACAAAATTGGTTCCCTTAGGAACCGTACGTGCACCTTTGGATGCATACGGTTCAAAAAAAAATTGCGAAAAAAAAAGAATCAATGTGTCGATTCCAGTTCTATTTCTTTTTTTTTTTCTGTAACAGGTTTTTGTTTTTCTAATGAAGGGGGTTTTCTTCTTCTATTTTTCAAAAAACATAAGATGAGTTTTTGTTCCCTTACCTATAAAAAAAAAAGAATTTACTGAACTTATTGAACTAACCTCTCATTGATGTATTGTTTCATCGAGATTCAAATCACGATGTCATTTTATTGTTACTGAATGGGCCCTTTCAATTTTTTTAGGTTCATGTTTGTTCTACTCCGGGAAAAGATCTGCCCGAATTCTATTTGTACATATAGGGCAAATGATCTCAGTACCACTTTTTTTTGTTACGACTTCTTTTTCAATTTGTTTCATGTCTTCTCCAAACTATTCGATGTATTCATCATACTACTCCATTGGTTGGCAGTTTGAGATCGCTCCTATAGTAAGTATAAGAATCGTTTATGATATAAGTGGTAATCGTACATATATTATCAATTTGTTACCAATTTGGTATTTTCTGAGCGGAGCCTGGAGACTTTATTTTATCAGTCCAAGTCAACCATAAATTCTTCTAATTGATAATATTAATCCCCAATATAAATTGATCTAATTGTACTTCACGCTCCAAATGATTGATGGTTCACTCAATCTCAATACAATATTTCTTGGGCGAAACAGAGGATATCTCGATCGGGGGAGAGAACGGGTAAATCCCATATGACCCAATATGTCTGACAAGTCGCACTATACGTCAACCCAAACTGCATCTTCCTCTCCAGGACTCCGAAAAGGTACTTTTGGAACACCAATGGGCATTAAATTAAAGAAAAAAAAATTAAGTACTATACTTCACTTTAATATGGAAACGTAACAATGGGTTTATTGTCTTCATCCTTTTTTCTGTTTATTCTATTTTCTAGATAGATTGATTGGAAGGTTTATAGAGTAAGATAGAATGAATAAAGAAAAATTTTAACGAACGGAGCAATCGATCGTTCGAATGATAAACAAGTATCTATGCATTCGTTCCCACAAAATGGGACCAATTCTCCCATTGCGTATTGGTACTTATCGGGTATAGAATAGATCTGCTTCTCTTTGTTCTTATGAACAGAATTGTTCCGTTATTTTCAATGGAACGGAATAAATATTAACTCTTTCTCATACAGAATCCGCTGAAAAGGTTAGGTACTTAGGTACATAGTATAGTCCTTTCCAATGCGATAAAATAAGGTGACATAGTGTCTATTTATCTTTGATAAAGGGGTATTTCCATGGGTTTGCCTTGGTATCGTGTTCATACTGTCGTATTGAATGATCCCGGTCGATTGCTTTCTGTCCATATAATGCATACAGCTCTAGTTTCTGGTTGGGCCGGTTCGATGGCTCTATACGAATTAGCGGTTTTTGATCCCTCTGACCCTGTTCTTGATCCAATGTGGAGACAAGGTATGTTCGTTATACCCTTCATGACTCGTTTAGGAATAACCAATTCGTGGGGTGGTTGGAGTATTTCAGGAGGAACTATAACGAATCCGGGTATTTGGAGTTATGAAGGTGTCGCAGGGGCACATATTGTGTTTTCTGGCTTGTGCTTCTTGGCAGCTATCTGGCATTGGGTGTATTGGGATCTAGAAATATTCTGTGATGAGCGTACGGGAAAACCTTCTTTGGATTTGCCCAAGATCTTTGGAATTCATTTATTTCTCTCAGGGGTGGCTTGCTTTGGCTTTGGCGCATTTCATGTAACAGGTTTGTATGGTCCTGGAATATGGGTGTCCGATCCTTATGGACTAACTGGAAAAGTACAATCTGTAAATCCAGCGTGGGGCGCGGAAGGTTTTGATCCTTTTGTTCCGGGAGGAATAGCCTCTCATCATATTGCAGCGGGTACATTGGGCATATTAGCAGGTCTATTCCATCTTAGTGTCCGTCCGCCTCAACGTCTATACAAAGGATTACGTATGGGAAATATTGAAACTGTACTTTCTAGTAGTATCGCTGCTGTTTTTTTTGCAGCTTTCGTTGTTGCTGGAACTATGTGGTATGGTTCAGCAACTACCCCAATCGAATTATTTGGTCCCACTCGTTATCAGTGGGATCAGGGATACTTTCAGCAAGAAATATATCGAAGAGTTAGCGCCGGACTAGCCGAAAATCTGAGTTTATCGGAAGCTTGGTCTAAAATTCCCGAAAAATTAGCTTTTTATGATTACATTGGTAATAATCCGGCAAAAGGGGGATTATTCAGAGCAGGCTCAATGGACAACGGGGATGGAATAGCTGTTGGATGGTTAGGACACCCCGTCTTTAGAGATAAAGAAGGGCGCGAGCTTTTTGTACGTCGTATGCCTACTTTTTTTGAAACATTTCCGGTAGTTTTAGTAGATGGAGACGGAATTGTGAGAGCCGATGTTCCTTTTAGAAGGGCAGAATCAAAGTATAGTGTTGAACAAGTAGGTGTAACTGTCGAGTTCTATGGTGGCGAACTCAATGGAGTTAGTTATAGTGATCCTGCTACTGTAAAAAAATACGCCAGACGTGCCCAATTAGGTGAAATTTTTGAATTAGATCGGGCTACTTTGAAATCCGATGGTGTTTTTCGTAGCAGTCCAAGGGGTTGGTTCACTTTTGGGCATGCTACGTTTGCTTTGCTCTTCTTTTTTGGACACATTTGGCATGGTGCTAGAACCTTGTTCAGAGATGTTTTTGCTGGTATTGATCCAGATTTGGATGCTCAAGTGGAATTTGGAACATTTCAAAAAATTGGGGATCCAACTACAAGGAGACAAGTTGTCTGATACAACATTGCTCTGGTATCTTTCGCCTCTATTTTTTTTGATTTGACATAAGATACCGGAGAAATCTTGATTTGAATCACCATTTATTCTTTGACTCTTTACTTTTCTTTATATGGTAAATGATCCCAAATGAATAGGTGTGGAAGCTATAATTGTAAACCACGATCGAATCTATGGAAGCATTGGTTTATACATTCCTTTTAGTCTCGACTTTAGGGATAATTTTTTTCGCTATCTTTTTTCGAGAACCGCCTAAGGTTCCGACTAAAACTAAAAAAATGAAATAATTTTTCATTATCTCAATTGAAGTAATGAGCCTCCCAATATGGGAGACTCATTACTTCAACTAGTCCCCGTGTTCTTCGAATGGATCTCTTAGTTGTTGAGAGGGTTGCCCAAAAGCGGTATATAAGGCGTACCCAGTAAAGCTTACAAGTAAACCAGATATGGAGATGGCGACTAGGGTTGCTGTTTCCATTTTTAGAGAATTTCAAGATCACAATGGATCTACGATAAGATCGTTTATTTACAACTACAACGGAATGGTATACAAAGTCAACAGATCTCAACCAAGGAATAGTATTTTATGGCTACACAAACCGTTGAGGGTAGTTCTAGATCTGGGCCAAGACGAACTACTGTAGGGAATTTATTGAAACCATTGAATTCGGAATATGGTAAAGTAGCACCGGGCTGGGGGACTACACCACTTATGGGGGTCGCAATGGCTCTATTTGCGATATTCCTATCTATTATTTTGGAAATTTATAATTCTTCCGTTTTACTGGATGGAATTTCAATGAGTTAGGTTCATAAGAACTATAAAGTCCTAGTTTTTCAATCAAAAAAATTACTTTACTTAAGAAAGACTCGGATTTCTAGACCATTCTGGTAGTTCGACCGTGAGATTTATTTGTTTCGGTATTTCCGGAATATGAGTGTGTGACTTGTTATAATTGATCCTATTGATAATACAGAAAATGGGCCTGTCATCTCTATCAAGATGATTCTACCTCGTCGGATATTTATTCTAGTATCTGGAGCACGGAATATATAGAATAGATCAAGAAAAGAAATATTTGAACTATGATTCATACCTACTATTTACTATTCAGACTTCGCAACCGGACTCAAAAAAAAAATTCAAATAGGTATTTCCGAAATCAAACGATTTTTCTTCTTTCAGTTTGAACAAAGGACAAATTTTCTCTAGATTTTGTTGAGTCATTACATCCATTCATTGAATAAGTGATCATCAAATGGTTCTTACTCAGAGAACCTTTGAGTTTAGCTTGAGGCTTTGCTTGATTAAATCATCGTGGTTCTAGTATGAATCTGAGGTTTCAATTGATTCATAGGTTCTCAACAAGGGAATTCCTATCAATAGCAAAACTATTGTTAATCTGCATTACGCACAAAAAAACAACAAA